AAGCTCTAGACAAGGGATCTCTTGTTCTGGATGTGCTCGAACAAAAGAACCGATTGTGCAATGATGAAAATGAACAAGAATGCTTACCTAAAATGTATGATCCTTTTTTGAACGGACCATATCGTGGAAGAATCAAAAAATATTATTTACATTCAATTAGGAATGATTCCATCACTTCGACAGGCGATTCCGTAGAAACAGTTTGGATAAATAGGATTCATGATATCCTTCCTACTTACCGAGAATTTGGACACAAAATGAATATATTTGATGGAGAATCATTATCTACAGACATTGGTGATTCATTGATCTCAATCGGTGAATTAGCCGAAGAATCAGCATCCAGTTTGAAACTACTTGCTTTATTAGCAGAACAAAGAGGAATTGATTCAGAAAACAAAATGAGATATTTGAGCTTTCCATTCGATAGAGTTACAACTGATCCGAATAATCAAACAATTAGGAATGAAGCCATTGGACTTGAAGAAATCGGGAAAAGGGTGCCCCGATGGTTATACAGATTGACCGAAGATTTAGAAGAACAGGAGGACGAAGATTTGGAAGAATCCACAGAGGATCATGGTATTCGTTCAAGAAAAGCCAAACGTGTGATAATTTTTGCTGATAACAATACCAATACCAATACTAATACTCATACTAGTACCGAGAATACTATTAATAGTGATCAAGGAGAAGAGTTGACTTTGCTACGTTACTCACAAAAATCAGATTTTCGTAGGAATCTAATCAAAGGATCGATGCGTGCTCAAAGACGTAAAACAGTTACTTGGGAAATGTTTCAAATAAATGTCCATTCTCCCCTTTTTTTGGACAGAATAGACAAAACATTTTCTTTTTCTTTTGATATCTCAAGAATGATGAATCTCATTTTTAGGAATAGGATTGGGAAAGATCCAGAATTTCAAACTTCAGATTCTGAGAAGGCGAGGGTAAAAGAGGAAGATAAAAAAGAGGAAGATAAAAAAAAGGAGGATGAACGGATAACAATAGCAGAACTTTTTGATACTATTATATTTGCTCAAGCAATAAGAGGTTCTATGCTAGTAATCCAATCGATTCTTAGAAAATACATCATATTGCCTTCATTGATAATAGCCAAAAATATTGGCCGTATGCTATTATTTCAATTCCCCGAGTGGTACGAGGATTGGAAGGCGTGGAGTAAAGAAATGCATGTTAAATGCACCTATAATGGTGTTCAATTATCAGAAACAGAATTTCCAAAAGACTGGTTAACAGACGGTATTCAGATAAAGATCCTATTTCCTTTCTGTCTGAAACCTTGGCGTAGATCTAAGCTAGGATCCCATCATATAGATCGAATAAAAATAAAGAAGAAAGAAAAAAAGGACAATTTTTGTTTTTTAACGATCTGGGGAATGGAAGCTGAACTACCTTTCGGTTCTCCCCGAAAAAGGCCTTCCTTTTTTAAACCCATTTGGAAAGAATTCCAACAAAAAATTACAAAAGTGAAAAAAAAAAAGTTTCTATTTCTAAGAGTTTTCAAAAAAAGAACAAAAGGGTTTCTAAAGATATCAAAAGAAAAAACAAGATGGGTTATCAAAATAGTTCTATTTATAAAAAAAAAAATGAAAGAACTTACAAAAGAAACCCTAATCGTTTTATTTGGACTGAGGAAAGTATATGAACCAAATGAAAATAGAAAAGATTCCATAATCAGCGATAAAATCACCCCGGAATCATCTCTTAGAGTTGGATCCATGGATTGGACAAATTATTCACTGACAGAAAAAAAAATGAAGGATCTAGCTGATAGGACAACTCCAATCAGGGATCAAATAGAAAGGATCACAAAAGACAAGAAAGATAATTTTATAACTCCAAATATAAATATTAGTCCTAACGAGAGAAGTTGTGGTGATAAAAGACCAGAATTACAGAAACATATTTGGAAGGTATTCAAAAAGGGAAGTGCCCGATTAATCCCGAAATGGAACTATTTTATGAAATCTTTTATTCAAAGAATATACATAGATATCTTTCTATATGCCATTAACATGCCCAGGGTCAATGCCCAACTTTTCCTTGAATTAAGAATTAGAAAAAAAATGATCGATAAATACATTTACAATGATGAAACAAATCAAAATACAATTCATTTTATTTCGACTATCAAATCGCTTTCTAATATTACTAATATTAGTAATTCTAATATTAGTAATAATAATTCACAGATTTATTGTGACTTATCTTCTTTGTCCCAAGCATATGTATTTTATATATTATCACAAACCCAAGTTTTAAACAAGTATTACTTGAAATCCCTATTTCAACATGACGGAGAATACCCTTTTATTAAGGATAAAATAAAGGACTATTTTTTGACACGAGGAATATTTCATTCTGAATCAAGATATAAGCAACTGCCGAATTGTAGAATGAATGAATGGAAAAATTGGTTAAGGGGTCATTATCAATATAATTTATCTCATACTAGATGGTCTCGATTAGTACCGCGAAAGTGGCGAAATGGGGTCAATCAACACCATAGGATTAAAAAAAAAAACTCAAAAAAATGGGATTCATATGAAAAAGACCAATTAATTCATTACGAGAAAGATAATTCTTATGCAGTGGATTCATTACCGAGTCCTAAAAAAAAAATGGAAAAACATTACAAATATGATCTTTTATCACATAAATATATTAATTATGGATATAGGAAGGACTCATATATTTATGGATCGCCATTACAAATAAACGGGGATCGAGAGATTCCATACAATTACAACACACATAAATCCGAACCTTTTTATGTACCAGGCGATATAGCTATTAGCGATTATCTAGGAGAGGAATATATTATCAGTACGGATAAAAATCCGGATAGAAAATATTTGGATTGGAGAATCATCCATTTTTGTCTTAGAAACAATAAAAATATCAATATTGAGACCTGGGGCAATATGAATACCGAGATCGACGCTAATAAAAATACTAAGATTGGGACTAATGATTATCAAATAATTAATAAGAAAGGGATATTTTATCTCACGACTCATCAAGAAATTAACCCGAGAAATCAAAAAAAGAACCTTTTTGATTGGATGGGAATGAATCAAGAAATCCTATATCGTCCTAGATCAAATCTTAAATCTTGGTTCTTCCCAGAATTTATGCGACTTTATGAGGCATATAAGACGAAACCTTGGATCATACCAACCCAATTACTTATTTTCCATTTTGATGGAAATCAAAAAAAAGATCTTCATATATCATCTAATCAAAAAGAACATCTTGAATTAGAGACTCAGAACCAAGAAGAAAAAAAACGACAGGACAAAAAAAATCCTGGATCAGATGCACAAAACCAAAAAGATGTTGAAGAGGATTCAACGCGATCAGACAGTAAGAAACGTAGCAAGAAAAAGAAACCCAAGAGCAAAAGCAATAAGGAAGCGGAACTAGACTTCTTCCTGAAAAGATATTTTCTTTTTCAATTGAGATGGGACGACCCCTTGAATCAAAAAAGGATCAATAATATCAAGGTATATTGTCTCCTACTTAGGTTGATGGATCCAAAAGAAATTGCCCTAGCCTCTATTCAAAGGGGAGAAATGTGCCTGGCTGCAATGAAGATTCAGAAGGATCTAGCCGTTACAGAATTGATAAAAAAGGGAATATTGATTCTCGAACCGGTTCGTCTGTCTATTAAATGGGATGGACAATTTATTATGTATCAAACCATAGGTATTTCCTTGGTACATAAGAGTAAGCACAAAACTAATCGAAGATGCCGAGAAAAAAGATATGTTGATGAGAATTATTTCGATATATCCATTGAACAACATGGAAAGATGCTTGTGAATAGAGACAAGAAGAATCATGATTTGCTTGTTCCTGAAAATATTCTATCTCTTAGACGTCGTAGAGAATTGAGAATTCTAATTCGTTTCAATTCCGAAAATAGGAACATTGTGAATAGAAATCCAGTATTTTTGAATGGGAATGGCTCACATAACTGTGAGCAATTTGTGGATAGGGACAAGCATCTTGATACAGATACAAATAAATTCATTAAATGGAAATTGTTTATTTGGCCCAATTATCGATTAGAAGATTTAGCTTGCATGAATCGCTATTGGTTTGATACCAATAATGGAAGTCATTTCAGTATGTCAAGGATATATATGTATCCACGATTCAGAATTAGTTAATGGTACAATCAATTTCCTATACATCCCATATCCGATATATGGGACAGGCATATGTGCACACACGTCATGTTATATTCTGATAATGATACTGATTCAGTGATGTATCAATTGGATCTAGGAGTGAATCAGCAGGATCTTCTTAGGTCCAAATCATTCTGATTCGGAAGTGCAAGAATATTCCATGTATTTCTTTATATCCGAATCAAATCAAAAAATCCACTTTTTTTTTTTTTGATTTGATTAATTTGATCGAAACTTGATAGAAACAAAAAAGTAGTATATGAATAAATCCGGATTATTGTCTGCACCAGATCGAAATGACTGGCATTATTATTCCTGATCGTAAAAATCCATATCTGTGGAAAAGAAAGGAACAAAAATAGAAGAATTCTTTTGATTTTATGTTATGGTAAAAAAATCGTTCATCTTAGTTATTCCGCAAGAGGAAAAGAAAGGGTCTGTTGAATTTCAAGTATCCAGTTTCACCAATAAAATACGGAGACTTACTTCACATTTGGAATTGCACAGAAAAGACTATTTATCTCAGAGAGGTCTGCGGAGAATTCTTGGAAAACGTCAACGGTTGCTGGCTTATTTGTCAAAGAAAAATCGAGTACGTTATAAGGAATTAATCAGTCAGTTGGATATTCGTGAGCCAAAGACTCATTAATTGGAAAATTTGTTTGAATTATTCGGTTAATTTGATCTTGAATTTTGATGAATCTAGTTTCGTTTTCAGAAAGTCATGAAATAATGAATCGGGGAAGAAAACATATGACTGTACCAGCTACAAGAAAAGACCTCATGATAGTCAATATGGGTCCTCACCACCCATCAATGCATGGTGTTCTTCGACTCATTGTTACTCTAGATGGTGAAGATGTTATTGACTGTGAACCCATATTGGGTTATTTACACAGAGGGATGGAAAAAATTGCAGAAAACCGAACAATTATACAATATCTCCCTTATGTAACACGTTGGGATTATTTAGCTACTATGTTCACAGAAGCAATAACAGTAAATGCACCAGAAGAATTGGGAAATATTCAAATACCTAAAAGAGCCAGTTATATCAGAGTAATTATGCTGGAACTGAGTCGTATAGCTTCTCATTTGTTATGGCTTGGGCCTTTTATGGCTGATATCGGTGCACAGACTCCTTTCTTCTATATTTCCAGAGAGAGAGAATTACTATATGATCTATTTGAAGCTGTCACAGGTATGCGAATGATGCATAATTATTTCCGTATCGGGGGAGTAGCTGCTGATTTACCTCATGGCTGGATAGATAAATGTTTGGATTTCTGCGATTATTCTTTAACAGGAGTTGCTGAATATCAAAAGCTTATTACGCGCAATCCTATCTTTTTGGAACGAGTTGAAGGAGTGGGCATTATTGGTGGAGAGGAAGCAATAAATTGGGGTTTATCAGGACCAATGCTACGAGCTTCCGGAATACAATGGGATCTTCGTAAAGTCGACCATTATGAGTGTTATGATGAATTAGATTGGGAAGTCCAGTGGCAAAAAGAAGGAGACTCATTAGCTCGTTATTTAGTAAGAATCGGTGAAATGACGGAATCCATAAAAATTATTCAACAGGCTCTGGAAGGAATTCCGGGGGGGCCCTATGAAAATTTGGAAGTCCGGCGCTTTGATAGAGCAAGGGATTCCGAATGGAATTATTTTGAATATAGATTCATTAGTAAAAAGCCTTCTCCCACTTTTGAATTGTCAAAGCAAGAACTTTATGTGAGAGTGGAAGCCCCAAAGGGAGAATTAGGTATTTTTCTGATAGGAGATAATAGTGTTTTCCCCTGGAGATGGAAAATTCGTTCACCAGGTTTCATCAATTTGCAAATTCTTCCTCAGCTGGTTAAAAGAATGAAATTGGCTGATATCATGACGATACTAGGTAGTATAGATATTATTATGGGAGAAGTTGATCGTTGAAATGATAATTGATACGACAGAAGTACAAGCTATTAATTCTTTTTCCAGATCGGAATCCTCAAAAGAGTTCTATGGACTCATATGGCTGCTTGTGCCTATTTTTACTCCTGTATCGGGAATCTTAATAGGGGTATTAGTGATTGTGTGGTTAGAAAGAGAAATATCCGCAGGGATACAACAACGCATTGGGCCTGAATACGCCGGTCCCTTGGGGATTCTTCAAGCTCTAGCAGATGGGACAAAATTACTTTTCAAAGAAGATCTTCTCCCATCTAGAGGAGATATTCGTTTATTCAGTGTCGGACCCTCCATAGCGGTCATATCAATTCTACTGAGTTATTCAGTAATTCCTTTTGGCTATCGCCTTATTATAGCCGATATCAGTATAGGTGTTTCTTTATGGATTGCCATTTCAAGTATTGCTCCCATTGGACTTCTTATGTCAGGATATGGGTCGAATAATAAATATTCTTTTTCAGGTGGTCTACGAGCTGCTGCTCAATCTATTAGTTATGAAATACCATTAACTCCATGTGTGTTATCAATATCTCTACGTGTGATTCGTTGGAACATTAACTTTTACCTCTTTCCTAGAAAAAAGGAAAGAGGTTGAATAGATAGAATACCTATCTTTATTTTTATTCATCATTCGGATCGATGAGCTAAACCAGATAGTTAATTGAGTCAAACAAAACAGCTTATGAATTCGCAGTAAGAAGATTGAGTCTCATTCCCTATGTACGAGAGTAAAGTGGAAGTAAACATAAGCAGTGGAAACTGTTTACCCCAGGATCAGTTGATTAGTCATCATGTCTTGAAGCGGGTGCAAAAGATCAACTGTATGGAGTTTACACTATTGTATGTATACCGGGGATCAATCAAAAATGAGTGGACGGTTAGGAACACCAAGGTTCACAAAGGATTAGTAATGGAGATGTTGTAAGGTATCCAAAGGGATATTTCTGCATTAAAAGGAATCATAATGAGGGCTTGAGGTTGGTAGAAATGATCAAGCAGTACTTCCCCATGATCCCGATCCAGAGTATGCTCCTATCCACTGATTAAAGAATGACTATCAGGAACGAAATAATCCTTTATTTTCTAGAGCCCCTTCTGCGAACGAAGAACAGGAACGAAAGAAATCGAATGCAATAGGAAAAATAAATATAGAATAGAAATAATAAGAGGTTTTTGTTTATTCTTTCTTTCCTCCATCCATATTCATTCATCCAGATGGAATTATTCTCATGATTCATGAACTAGTGTAATGTCTAATTATTCTTCGTAATCGAAAGAAAAGATATGGGTCCAAATATCTATTAACGAGTATTTTATTGAAGGATCAAGTTATTACTGAACAAAGAAAAATCGTAAAGGATGAGATGGATTCAGAAGCTCTTTTTATTCGTTATTAATTAAAGCAGACAGAATTTCATTGGTCTAATTCGGGACATTCCGATGCATCTTTACTCTACCCTACAAATATGCCGAGGTAATACCAAACCAATCCTTAGATTTCTTCGTGGCCATCGAGGAGCCGTATGAGGCTGAGGTCTCATGTACGGTTCTGGAATAGAGATGGGACAGTGATGTTATCATCGACTATGATTATCTAACAGTTCAAGTACAGTTGATATAGTCGAGGCACAGTCAAAATATGGATTTTGTGGGTGGAATCTGTGGCGTCAACCTATAGGGTTTATAGTTTTTCTAATTTCTTCCCTAGCGGAATGTGAGAGATTGCCCTTTGATTTACCAGAAGCAGAAGAGGAATTAGTAGCAGGTTATCAAACCGAATATTCAGGTATCAAATCTGGTTTATTTTACGTTGCTTCTTACCTAAATCTACTAGTTTCTTCATTATTTGTAACAGTTCTTTACTTAGGCGGATGGAATCTTTCTATTCCGTACATATCAATTCCTGAACTTTTCGGAATAAATAAAACTGGTGGAGTCTTTGGAAGCACAATCGGTATCCTTATTACATTAGCAAAAGCTTATCTGTTCCTGTTCGTTCCTATCACAACAAGATGGACTTTACCCAGGATGAGAATGGACCAACTTTTAAATCTTGGATGGAAATTTCTTTTACCTATTGCTCTAGGTAATCTATTATTGACAACTTCTTCCCAACTCCTTTCATTTTAATAGAATATGATATTCTAGATTCATAACCTCTCTGAAGCAAGAGAAAGAAACATCCAATTATTCATGGATATCCACGATATGTTCCCTATGCTGAATGGATTCATGAATTATGGTCAACAAACAGTACGAGCTGCAAGGTACATTGGTCAAAGTTTCATGATTACCTTATCTCACACGAATCGTTTACCTGTAACTATTCAATATCCTTATGAAAAATCGATCACATCAGAACGTTTCCGTGGTCGAATCCACTTTGAATTTGATAAGTGCATTGCTTGTGAAGTATGTGTTCGCGTATGCCCTATAGATCTACCCGTTGTTGATTGGAGATTGGAAACAGATATTAGAAAAAAACGATTGCTTAATTATAGTATTGATTTTGGAATCTGTATATTTTGTGGTAACTGCGTCGAGTATTGCCCGACAAACTGTTTATCAATGACTGAAGAATATGAACTTTCTACTTATGATCGTCACGAATTGAATTATAATCAAATTGCTTTGGGTCGATTACCAATGTCAGTAATTGGAGATTACACAATTCAAACAATTATGAATTCGACTCAAATGAAAATAGCCATGGATAAATCCCTTGATTCAAGAACGATTACCAATTACTAAGATAAAGTTTTAATCTAAAAGTTTTAATCTAAAGGAGGGAAGTTTCTTTCATTTTGGTTGGTCAGTAACTACAAATCATAACTATATTTGATTTGTTAGAATACAAGTTTGATTTGGATTTAGAATATATTCATATATCTGCTATCCGCGATGATTTCGAAAAATGAAGAACTATTCTTTCGGATACATAAGCGGGATTGATCCAATAACTGTAACTGTATCTACAATCCACACCACATTAGGATTCAATTTCATTAAGAACGTATCAATACAAAAAAAAAAATAGGGTAACTTCTTTTCCTTTTTTTTTTTTACTGGCCTGGTCAGTAAGGTAAGGTCATGAAATATTTCTACTTATTTATTTTATCTCCTATTTTGCACATAATGGATTTACCTGGACCAATACATGATATTTTTTTAGTATTTCTGGGATCAGGTCTTATATTAGGCGGTCTGGGAGTGGTATTACTTACCAATCCAGTTTATTCTGCCTTTTCATTGGGATTGGTTCTTGTTTGTATATCCTTATTCCATATTCCATCGAACTCCTATTTTGTAGCTGCTGCACAGCTCCTTATTTACGTTGGAGCCATAAATGTCTTAATCGTATTTGCTGTGATGTTCATGAATGGTTCAGAATATTACAATTATTTCCACCTTTGGACCGTCGGAGACGGGGTCACTTCACTGATTTGTACAAGTATTCTTTTTTCTCTAATTAAGACTATCCTAGATACGTCATGGTACGGGATTATTTGGACTACAAGATCAAACCAGATCATAGAGCAAGACCTGATAAGTAACGTTCAACAGATTGGGATTCATTTATCAACAGATTTTTATCTTCCATTTGAACTCATTTCTATAATTCTTTTAGTTGCTTTGGTAGGTGCAATTGCTATGGCTCGTCAGGAATAAATACTTAGGATTAGAAATCCAAAATCAAATAAATGAAAATAAAGAAACAAGAAATAAGGTCTTGTTCTGTGTTATCACATCTATTTTCCTTCAATTCTACTTTCATATTGTTGATATATTGATTGAATTGAAAAGTTTGTTTTTAGTTCGACCCATTCCCAATACCTTCCTTTGTCCCGTACTTCTTATATTCTAGTCAACCGAATCCGTTAAATTCTTTGTTGTTCATATTGAAATGAATCGAGATTTATGAGGAGTTGGTCAATGATGCTCGAGCATGTACTTGTTTTGAGTGCCTATTTATTTTCTATCGGTATCTATGGCTTGATCACAAGCCGAAACATGGTTAGAGCACTTATGTGTCTTGAGCTTATACTGAATGCTGTTAATATAAATCTCGTAACATTTTCTGATTTATTTGATAGTCGCCAATTAAAAGGAGACATTTTCTCAATCTTCGTTATAGCGATTGCAGCCGCTGAAGCAGCTATTGGGCCAGCTATTGTTTCGTCCATCTATCGTAACAGAAAATCAACTCGTATCAATCAATCTAATTTGTTGAATAAATAGTCGTAATCATATAAATAAAGACATATAGTTATAGTATAGAATATTCACCAAACCAATTAGAATTAGCAAAATGTGTACGACTCATATCATATAACCATGTTTGGTGAAACGTAAGAAATCAAAGTATCTTGGCCCTTTCTCATGAACAGATCCAGAAAGAAATTGATTACAAAAAATTCTGGTAACCCACTGATTCGTCTGGTGTCTACAATATACGATTCATTTACTACTGATTCTACCGGATTGAAAATTTATGACATTCAAAAAATTTATAGATCCAATGTCACATTCAGTCAAAATTTATGATACATGTATAGGGTGTACTCAATGTGTACGAGCCTGCCCCACAGATGTATTGGAAATGATACCTTGGGACGGATGTAAAGCTAAGCAAATTGCTCCTGCTCCAAGAACGGAGGACTGTGTAGGTTGTAAGAGATGTGAATCTGCTTGTCCAACAGATTTCTTGAGTGTACGAGTTTATTTATGGTATGAGACAACTCGCAGCATGGGTCTAGCTTATTGACACGTCCCAGAAAACTCCTCTTGAATCCATTTGATTTCTCTTTACCGACAAAAACCCGTACTCGATAAAAGAGATTATTCCGAGCACGGGTTTTTCTGGTCAAAGTGTATCTTGTCTTTACCACGAGTCATTTTCCTTGGTTAACAATAATTGTTGTTTTGCCGATATCCGCGGGTTCTTCAATTGGATTTCTTCCTTATAGAGGAAATAAGGCGGTTAGATGGTATACAATATGCATATGCATATTGGAACTCCTTCTAACAACCTATGCATTCTGTTATCATTTCCAATTGGACGATCCATTAATCCAATTGGAGGAGGATTATAATTGGATAAATCTTTTTGATTTTAACTGGAGACTGGGGATCGATGGACTTTCGATAGGCCCTGTTTTATTGACGGGATTCATCACTACTTTAGCTACTTTAGCGGCTTGGCCAGTTACTCGAGATTCGCGATTGTTCCATTTTCTGATGTTAGCAATGTACAGTGGTCAAATAGGATCATTTTCGTCTCGAGACCTCTTACTTTTTTTCATGATGTGGGAGTTAGAATTAATTCCTATTTACCTACTTCTATCCTTGTGGGGGGGGAAGAAACGTCTGTACTCAGCTACAAAGTTTATTTTGTACACTGCAGGGGGTTCTATTTTTCTCTTAATGGGAGTTTCGGGTATGGGTTTATATAGTTCCAATGAACCAACATTCAATTTTGAAACATTAACTAATCAATCGTATCCCGTGGCATTAGAAATAATATTTTATATTGGCTTCTTTATTTCTTATGCCGCCAAATCACCGATTATACCCCTCCATACATGGTTACCAGATACCCATGGAGAAGCACATTACAGTACATGTATGCTTCTAGCTGGAATCTTATTAAAAATGGGAGCATATGGATTGGTTCGAATCAATATGGAATTATTACCCCACGCCCATTCTATATTTTCTCCCTGGTTGATGATAATAGGAGCTATTCAAATAATCTATGCAGCTTCAACTTCTCCCGGTCAGCGCAATTTAAAAAAGAGAATTGCCTATTCCTCCGTATCTCATATGGGTTTCATAATCATAGGAATTGGTTCCATAACCGATACAGGACTCAATGGGTCTATTTTACAAATAATCTCTCATGGATTTATTGGTGCTGCACTTTTTTTCCTGGCAGGAACGACTTACGATAGAATACGTCTTGTTTATCTTGACGAAATGGGTGGAATAGCCATACTAATGCCAAAAATGTTTATGATGTTCAGTAGCTTCTCGATGGCTTCTCTTGCATTGCCCGGAATGAGTGGTTTTGTTGCAGAATCGGTAGTATTTTTGGGAATAATTACCAGCCCGAAATACTTTTTAATCCCAAAAATACTAATTACTTTTGTAATGGCAATTGGAATGATATTAACTCCTATTTATTCATTATCTATGTCACGCCAGATCTTCTATGGATACAAGCTATTCAATGTTTCAAACTCTTATTTTGTGGATTCTGGACCACGAGAACTATTTATTTTGATCTGTATCCTTTTACCCGTAATAGGTATTGGTATTTATCCCGATTTCGTTCTCTCACTATCAGTTGACAAGGTAGAAGCTATTCTATCTAGTTACTTTCATAGATAGCTTTCATGGATAAGGACAAGGCCGAAAATCCTGCGATTTACCCAAAAATACTTCTCTGCACAATGGAAAAAGAGAAAAGAAGTGTTCTTTTTCCTTATCTCAAGTCAAAAATTAAATTAAGTGAATTGAAATTGTAATCAGATACATATGGATTTTTTGAGAACCATTTGAATTACTACTTGATTCGAATGATTCTCAAAAAATAGCACAAACTTTTCCTTATATATGGGACGATGCTTCTTGGTATTCTTCAGTTCATTTCTTTATCTTTACTTTAAACTTTAATTAGATGTTTCATGTGAATGAACCATAACTATGTAATCCTATTCCTAATAGATTGACTCCGAAATAGCAGATCCAAATTATAAGAAATCCCATAGAAGCCACAATTGCCGAATTCATACCTTGTAAACTTTTATTTGTTCTAGTATGTGAATAAATCGCGGATATAGTCCAAGTAATAAATGCCCAAGTTTCCTTGGGGTCCCAATTCCAATAAGATCCCCATGCCTCATTAGCCCATACTGCTCCCGAAAGAATACCTATAGTTGAAAAGGTAAACCCTAGGCCAATGACACGATAACTCCAATGATCCAATCGCTGAGTCAATTGATACCTGTGATAATTTCTAAATAAAAGAAAAGAAGTGTTTTTCAAAAGACTTCTTTTTTCATTCAAGTATTTGATCTCACCAAACGAAAATGGCCAGATTAATAAATGATTTGTAAAACCAATCATATCTATGTTTTTTCTAAATGTAATCACTAGAAGAGCTATTGATAATAATGATCCACATAAAAGAGCTGCGTAGCTCAATAACATCATACTTACGTGCATCATTAACCAATGGGATTGTAGAGCAGGTACTAATATTGCGGATTGATGTATTTCAGTTGAAAGCCCCGAAGTGGCAAAGCTTTGGGTACAAATAGCACTTGGCGCGGTTATTGTGCTGAAATGATTCTTATGGTTCTTAAAATATGGAACCATAAGAATAAGAGAGAAACTCCACGAAAGGAACATTAATGATTCATATAAATCATTTAAGGGGAAATGCCCTGAATAAATCCAACGAGTAACCAATAATCCTGTTATACAGAAAAACGTAGCTATCATGCCTTTTTCTGACGAGTCACATAGTCCTACGATTTCGTGGACTAATAAAGTCATCAAATGGGCCGTAATGACGATTGCAATGATTGAAAAAGAGATGTGAGTTAATATATGTTCTAAAGTCACAAATATCATAAAAAAAAAATCATTAAAAAAAAAGGGGGGGGGGGGGGGTCCTTCCATTATGGAATGGAAATAAGGAAATCAAGTTCTTATGGGATCCCCTGGACCACTTTTAGAGGATGCCGCCACAAGAAGAAGACAAAAAAAAAGAAAAGAAAGAATAAAAAAAAAATAAAAAAAAAAAAAAAAAAAAAAAAAAAAAAGAGGGGGGGCGGGGGGGGGGGGGGGGGGGGTCCTTCCATTATGGAATGGAAATCAGGAATTCAATTTCTTATAGGATCCCCTGTACCACTTTTAGGAGATGCCGCCACTCGGATTCGAACCGAGATGCTCTAGCACTGCTTCCTAAGAGCAGCGTGTCTACCAATTTCACCATGGCGGCTTGCTCGAAATAATAATAGCCTATCCATAGGAAAGCGTCGAGATTGAAGGATTTAATCCAATCCATTTTTAGGAAAAATTCCAATCAATAAAGAAAAGAGTCGTTCAAATATTCATTTGAACGTTCAATAATCCTTAGTATGGCGCTATAGTGTCAGTATTAAAAATACACTTTTGCGTAGTAGTATATGTTCTCCTGGAACAGTTGGAACTAGATAGTTATGTCTTTAGTTGAGGGATAGAAGTCAGAATTGTCCTTTTTTTTTGATGATTCATTTATCTGATTCCACGGATCCCAAATCCAAATTTGAGTAATGAAGAAAACAAATAGGATTTTTTATGTATCAAATTATGTATCAAAATGGAATCACTAATCCAAGTCCAAGAGGCTTTTGTAAATCTTTGGATAAAATAGCTTGGTATCAATGATTGTGATACTCATTATGTACATAATTCGTCTTAGGATCTGCCCCATTTTTGGTTATTGGGCATATAAAAACTGAATTTCCATTTTGATCAGAACCCTACTCATAATAACAAAATGTTGATTGATCCTCCGGTCCAATCAAAACAGAGGATTCATTTTTGATCACAGAAGATTCACTCATTCGTCGTACATAAATATAGATAGAAATGGGATCCAGGAACGTTTATTAATACAAATTAGGTCGAAACAATAGGGAGTATATGTAGTGAGTGATAGAGTTACAAACTCTTAAAAATATCTGAATTTCTAAAATATAAAAAATAATAATGATAAGGTATCATATAAAGTAAGAATTTTATTGAAAAGTTGAAAGTATAAAGATAAAGAAAGTATCTAGTGGATTTTCCTTCACTCCTCGTAGACAGTGTTCCTTATCGAGTTATAATCCAAATACATTCAATCAAATGTCATTCAACTGACCAAGCATGGAAAACAATTTGATCCGATGTGTGGAAGTTTAATTTGAAATTTAAAAATGGGGAGAGGGATTGGTATCAGGAACTACTAAAGAGTCTTTCATTAATGAAAATAGAAAAATAAATTAATTTCAATGATCCATTGATTTTTATTACATATCTGATATCTGTATGGGACAAAAAGAATAAAATGAAAATAAAAAAGGAGTTCTAACATCGTTCATACTTGTTGCAGATATTCCAAAAATATACATAAAAATATACATGATATATAACTATTGGGATACATAATCCAATTCCAATTTCCAAAAACAAAAATCCGATTTTTGTTTTTGGCATTGTTATTGTAAAAAGTGAATCGATGGGAAAAACAACAATTCCCATCTCGCGAAAAAAAAAAATGTACTTACTATAGTGAAACTATAGTGAAACCTTGTATCTTGTGTCTAACCACTTCATTTTTCTTTTTTGTTTTTCAAACAAAAAAGAAAAAATAGTACCGTTTTTTGGAACCAGTAGACAGAAGAATTCTTATTCTACATATCATAACAGGTAGTTATATCTGATATTAATAAGTTCAGAATATTAGTATTAGTTGATGTGATTCATCTTATAAATTAGAAATCATCCAATGATTCTAAGGGTTTATTATTTGTTTGTCGCACGAAAAAAACTTTTTGAATGCCCGGTAGAAACAGATTTAGCTAAAGAAAAAGCTTTTACTGCGGTCCAATATCCCTTTCTCCCCCAAATATTTCTACGAATACGCTTTTTTGACATAGAAGTACGTTTCTTTGGAACCGCCATTCAAAAATAAAGGAGATTACTCATTTTTATAGTTGGATGTGAAAGACATGTATTGTTCAAAATGGACCGTTCTTTCTATTCATTATCCATATCTATACTTATTCCATAGATGAGACTTCTTTCATAACATAAAAAACTATACGCGCGCATTTCATATTTCATATAGTTTCATTTTCATATAGTATGACTAGGAATAAAAAAGAGAAAATGATGTGAGTCTCTAAATATAACTCTCACAGAAAAGAAATAAAATGAATCTTTTTTTTTTTCGCATCTATGCTAGATACAATGTTTGAAGAAAGAATAATCCGTACTCATTCGTATCCCTAATATCGTCATTTTCATCTATGGAATCCACTTTAATATTTTTATAAAAAAAAATATTAATCGAATCGGTTCCTATTGGTTCCCATTGATAAGACTGAATAAAGGGTTCCAATTCCTATTTGAGTCTATTTATATAGTGCCATGGTACATTTAAATTATTGAGTTTAATAAATCGAAAAACTGAAGAACGATTATCTAATCTCAAGAAAACAATAACGTAACATTTTTCCATCAATTGATCAAGCTAAAGCATCTAAAGCATAGGGTGTCACTAATTTCAATTGAAACGGGACTAGTCGCCAATCTGTTAAATGATACATTACTTTATAATTTAATAATTTAATTTTTTTTTTTTTTTAAGAAAATAAAGGTAATTTTCGTTTTTAGTTCTATGGGAAATGACGAGCATCATAGAATTTCCCATAAGATGAGTCTATTGAAAGCCAATAAATCAGTTCTACTTAGTTAATGACTCCGAATAAAATAACTAGGTCTTATTTGATTGGGTCGAGTTATTGATGGGTCTCATGATCCATATCAGAATCAAGGACTTTTTTTTAGTGTAGTTTTTTCCTTACTATGAAAGATATAAATATCCTTACTTAATAGTGTAGTGGAATAAACTATCATATTCTGTATCTTTAATCTTAATGAGTACCTTAGGTAATAACTAGTTGGTAACCATTAACTAATGACTTGGTCATATCATCTGACCAATTCAAACTTTTTGGTTTGAATTGGAGAAATACGTGGGAAAGCATAATTTATAATAATTATAAATTATAAATATTATTTCCTATTTAATAAATATTATATTGCATTTTTGTTCTTTCATATCATTATTTTTTTTTTTTTTTATTGCTCCTTCAAAAAGAGATAATAGCTGGTGAATCGGAAACAATTGACAAGAATAATAAATAAAAAAAAAATTGATTTTATCATGGAACGTACATATGACTATGCATGGATCATACCTTTCATTCCACTTACAGTTCCTATGTCAATAGGATTGGGACTCCTGCTTGTTCCGACGGCAACAAAAAGCATTCTTCGTATGTGGGCTTTTTTTAGTGTTTCATTGCTAAGTATAGTTATGGTTTTTTCTGCCGATCTGTCTATTCAGCAAATAAATTGCAGTTTCATCTATCAATATCTATGGTCTTGGACTATCAATAGTGATTTTTCCTTAGAGTTGGGCTGCTTGATCGACCCACTTACTTCTATTATGTTAATACTAATCACTACTGTTGGAATCATGGTTCTTATCTATAGTGACAATTATA